ATTTGCAATATTATAATAATGTAAATAGATGCATTTTTGGGCTGAAATTATTCTTCTAGAGGTTTTCCTGTTTCCGGGGGGTTTGCAGGAGTTATAGAGATCTCAGGAGTTTAGGGGGGTAGGGGGGTTTAACGCCCAAATTCCGAGAAGGGGGTGTCTTAGAAATATTAGGAGAAATATTTATACTTTATGCTCTTGATATTAATATATGCAATTCTTATGTAATATCTTTTCACCATTCACAAATTACTCTTGAATTCAAGAAAAATGTTCAACCTTGGCGGATAATCCTGTTTTATGCACTCTGAAATGTCAAGTGAAAGGAAATAAAAAAAAGGAAAACCCGTTGTCCCCGTGGAGAGAACGCTCGGCATGTAAAGTTGGTGAAACGTATGTATTCCACCATTAACTTATGCAAGCGTCAAGGAAAGATAGGGGAGTAAATAAATTTATGTTCCTGAAATAGCAGGAGATGCCAGGAATAATTCACTAAGTGAAACCCCCACAATTAAAGTACCTGACCATCATTAAACGAATGCATTAAGAAATCAACTGATGGTCGGTTCTTACTGGATAGAATTTCCTTGATTTAATATTTAGATAGTAAACTTACAAGTTCAGTTTTATTACAAGTTTATTATTAATTATTTAATTTCTTGTTGATATTTAAACGTTTTATGTCTACCATAAATTAATGTAATATGTTGTATATAATGTTATGTTGATAAAGCATATATATATATATATATATATATATATATATATATATATATATATATATATATATATATATATATATATATATATATTTAATGGTTTCAGTTATAGTTGTTAAATGAATGTTTAATACAGTTATATGGTGAAGTAACATGTATGTCTTAAATAAATATTAATTATGGTATATATATATGTATGGTGTAAATACATATATGTCCTTAATAAATATTAATTATGGTATATATATATGTATGGTGTAAATACATATATGTAATTGAGCAAAAAATAGTTTAATTAAGAATCTTAGCTTTGGGAGTTAAGGGTGGGAGTTAAAATCTCTCTTTTTTGAGCTCTAGGAAGGGATTTAACCTTCGACGTTCAGTTTACAAGACTAACGCTCTAAAACGCTGAGCTACTAGGGCTAATCTAGGAAGTGTAAAAAAACTTTGTTTTCTAATCAACCTGCTAATGGTATTAAGATTAGGAACAGGAAGAAATAAAGAAAGGATGCGATTTGACCAATGATAATGTATGGGTCTTCTACAGGTATGCCTCCAATTCAAGTTAGAACTACAACATCTGCAACTAGTGTTCAGAAGAGGAGTTGGGAGAATGGTCGGAAGGTAAGGCTTCGTTGTTTAGATGTGTGTAAGATTGGCACTAGTATAAGAATTAGAATAGATGCTAAAAGGGCAAGGACGCCTCCTAATTTGTTGGGAATGGAGCGGAGAACGGCATAGGCAAATAAGAAATATCATTCGGGTTTAATGTGTGGGGGAGTAACTAGTGGGTTAGCAGGAGTAAAGTTATCTGGGTCGCCTAGAAGATTGGGGGAGAATAATGATAGTGAGATAAGTGCAATGAGTATAACTGCGAAGCCTAATAAATCTTTATATGAGAAATAAGGGTGAAACGAGATTTTATCCACGTTTGAGTTAAGGCCAATTGGGTTGTTTGAACCGGTCTCGTGAAGAAATAAAAGGTGGATGATAGTTACGGCAGCAATGACAAATGGGAATAAAAAATGGAAGGCGAAGAACCGCGTAAGTGTAGCATTGTCTACAGAGAAACCCCCTCAAATTCATTGAACTAGGGTGTTTCCGACGTACGGAATAGCTGATAGTAGGTTAGTAATAACGGTTGCACCTCAAAAGGATATTTGTCCTCAAGGAAGGACATAGCCTACGAAGGCTGTTATTATTGTCAGAAGTAATAGAATAACGCCGATATTTCAGGTTTCTTTATATATGTAGGAGCCGTAGTAAAGACCTCGACCAATGTGTAAGTAAATGCAGATGAAGAAGAAAGATGCTCCGTTAGCATGAATGTTTCGGATTAGTCAGCCGTAATTTACGTCTCGACAAATATGGGCAACGGATGAAAAGGCTATAGTAATATCTGAGGTGTAATGTATGGCTAGGAATAGGCCAGTGAGGATTTGGGTAACTAAGCAAAGGCCTAAGAGGGAGCCGAAATTTCATCAGACTGAAATACTAGCTGGTGCTGGAAGGTCGACGAATGCGTCGTTTATAATTTTTAAAAGGGGATGTGTTTTACGTAGGTTTGCCATTAAGTTTTCGTAGTTGAATAACAACGGTGGTTTTTCAAGCCATTAGTCCTGGTTAAATTCCTGGCGGGAATTATGACTTATGTTATGTTTTTATTATTATTAGGATTAGTTCTAGGATTAATTTCTGTTGCTTCAAACCCGTCTCCATATTTTGCTGCGCTAGGTTTAGTTATTGTGTCAGGGATAGGGTGTGGGATTTTGGTTGGGCATGGGGGTGCATTTCTGTCATTAATTTTATTTTTAATTTATTTAGGCGGAATGTTAGTTGTTTTTGCGTATTCGGCTGCACTTGCAGCGGAACCTTTTCCTGAAAGTTTTGGGGCTCGGTCGGTAGTGGTACCCATGTTGACTTATATAGGGGTAACGGTTGTAGCTTGTTGAATTTTCGGTGCGGGTTGATATGAGTTTTCATGGGTCCCTGTTGACGAGATATCGGGATTTTCTGCCTTTCGGGGGGATATGGGGGGAGTTGCTTTAATTTATTCTTTTGGGGGTGGTATATTAGTAATTAGTGCTTGAGTGTTATTATTAACTTTATTTGTAGTGTTAGAATTAACACGAGGTTTAAGTCGTGGGACTCTTCGGGCTGTTTAGAAGGAGATAAGGATGATAGCTAATGCTAGGGTAAAAAAGAAAAAGGTAATATAGGCTTTAATTATGCCTTGTTGAATGTTGCTAGTTGTGGTAATTAAGGGTAAATTAAGGTTATAGACTGCCTTGGGTCCTGATTTTTCTAGTCATGTTTGGTCAATTATTTGGCTTGCAATGGCTTGCCCTAGGACCAGATTTAGTTTTGGCATAAGCCGATGGATGATAGTTGGAAAAAATCCAAGTATGTTGGAAAAATGGTGTGAATAATAAATGGGGAAGGGTTTAAATTGTTTGGAGGTTAGTCGGGCTAAGTCTAGAGCAATTATAAGGCCTAAAAGTGTTACGATTAGAGCGGCTAATTTGATTGTGAGAGGCATAGTTAAAATTGGGGGTTTTATGGGTAGGGTGTAGGAAGTGATTAAGAGTCCGGCGAAAATACTTCCCCATGCGAGCCGTTTAAGTGGATTAATTACTGTGGGGTAGTTTTCATTGATTGGTGATAAGGGGTTAAAACGGGGGTGTCCTATTGATACAAAGAAGATTAGTCGAAGGCTGTAAATGGCTGTGAAAGAAGTTGCAAGGAGAGTTAAGGAGAGGGCTCAGGCGTTTAAATAAGATGTGTTTAAAGCTTCAATGATGGCGTCTTTTGAAAAGAAGCCTGCTAGAAAGGGCGTTCCTGTAAGTGCAAGGCTACCTAAAGTGAAGCAAGAGGATGTAAAAGGTGCAAGATGGTGTATGCCTCCTATTTTTCGAATGTCTTGTTCATCGTTTAGGCAATGAATAATAGAGCCGGAGCATAGGAATAACATGGCTTTAAAAAAGGCATGTGTGCAAATATGAAGAAAGGCGAGTTGGGGCTGATTTAGGCCGATAGCGACCATTATTAGCCCTAGTTGGCTAGATGTAGAGAAAGCAACGATTTTTTTGATGTCGTTTTGCGTTAGGGCACAAGTGGCAGTAAAGAAAGTAGTTAATGCTCCTAAACAGAGGCAAATGGTTAAAGCAGTTGGGTTATTTTCTATAAGGGGGCTCATTCGCACTAATAGGAAAATCCCGGCTACGACTATAGTGCTTGAGTGCAGTAGGGCAGAGACCGGCGTTGGGCCTTCCATGGCTGAGGGCAGTCAAGGATGAAGTCCGAATTGGGCTGATTTTCCAGTAGCGGCAATAATCAAGCCAATGAGGGGGGCAGTCAAGTTTGTGTCATAGGAGGCTGAAAATATTTGTTGTATTTCTCATGAGTTTAAGTTGGTTGCGAATCAGGCTATAGAAAAAATTAGTCCGACATCTCCAACCCGGTTGTACACGACGGCTTGTAGGGCAGCTGTATTAGCTTCTGCTCGACTAAACCACCAACCGATGAGGAGAAAGGATATAATTCCTACTCCTTCTCAACCGATAAACAGCTGGAATATATTGTTTGCTGTTACAAGAATAATTATTGCAATTAGAAAGATAAGAAGATATTTGAAAAATCGGTCGATGTAGGGGTCTGAGTGCATGTATCATGATGCAAATTCAAGAATTGATCAAGTCACATAAAAGGCGATTGGAAGAAAAATTAGTGAATAGAAGTCAAACTTAAAACTAATATTAATATCAAAAGTTAATGTATTTATTCAACTTCAGGTGGTTGTGACTGTTTCTGCGCCTTCGTAAAGAAAAAGTCCTAGAGGCAATAAACTAACGAAAAAAGATAGTTTTACTGCTGTTTTAATATAGTGATGTAGTTCAGTTTTGGGGTTAAGTTGGGGGATAGTGGCCAAGATAATGGGAAAAGAGAGGATAATTAGAGTAAGAATAATGGATGACGATATTATAACGGATGTGTGGGACATAGCTGCTACTTGGATTTGCACCAAGAGTTTTTGGTTCCTAAGACCAATGGATGAGCTGTTATCCTTTAGGAGCGTTGCGAGTGAGCTCTGGAGTTCAACCAAAGGGGCGAAAATTAGCAGTGTTCGCTGCTGGCCTGCCTCTCTCGGTAAATAAAAGGACTTTAACCTTTATTTCTAGAATCACAATCTAGCGTTTTAGTTAAACTATATCTACAATAGGCCCAGCCTCAGATTAATTCAGGCTTGAGAATGAGAAGAACCAGAGGGAGCAGGTGAAGTGTTATTAGTAAATGTTCTCGGGAGTGAGACGGGTCTAGCCCAAGAATATTGGTAGGGGTGGGGCCTCGTTGGGTTATCAAGAATATATAAAGTGAGTAGGCTGCAGTGATTAGTGTCCCAGCGCCTGTGATGGCGATAGTTCACCAAGACCAGTTAAATAAGGAAATAATAATTATTAGTTCTCCTGCAAGATTTGGAAGAGGGGGCAGGGCTAAGTTAGCGAGACTAGCGATGAACCATCAGGATGCCATTAATGGTAGGATCATTTGTATGCCCCGTGCTAATAGTATTGTACGACTGTGTGTACGTTCATAGTTAGTGTTGGCTAGACAGAATAGGGCAGAAGAGGTTAAGCCATGGGCAATTATGAGAATTAGTGCACCTGTAAAGCCTCATGCTGATTGAGTGAGGATACCACCTGCTACTAAGCCCATGTGGCTGACAGATGAATAGGCGATTAGAGATTTTAAATCGGTTTGGCGCAAACAAATAGACCCTGTTATAATAATACCTCAGAGGGCAAGGATAATAAAGGGATAGCTTAATTCCTTTGTTAGTGGTTCAAGTATAATTATAATTCGTATTAACCCGTAACCTCCTAGTTTAAGTAGAACAGCGGCAAGAACCATAGAGCCAGCGATAGGGGCTTCAACATGGGCTTTGGGGAGTCAAAGGTGTATCCCGTATAGGGGTAATTTGGTAAGAAATGCAAGTAAACACCCCACTCATAAAAATTTGTGTGCGAAAGGGGGTAAGCAGATAGGGGCAGGGTATTGCAGTGTTAGTAAGGAAAGTGTGCCTGTGTAGTTTTGGAGATATATGAGGGCAACTAGGAGGGGAAGTGAGCCTGCGAGAGTATAAAAAAGGAAGTAGGTTCCTGCGTTTAAACGTTCTGTTTGGTTTCCTCAACGGGTGATAATAATTAGAGTAGGGATAAGAGTAGCTTCAAATATAATGTAAAACATAGTCAACTCGGTAGCACTAAAAGCTAAGATTAAGAAGATTTGTAAGGTTGTCAGGAGTATGGCAAAAGTTCGTTGACGGTTAATAGGCTCAGTTTCAGTATGTTTTTGGCTAGCAAGAATTATTAATGGGAGCAGTCAACATGTTAGAATGAGGAGGGGTGTCGATAGTTGATCGGTTGCTATGTAGAAGTTTAGACAGGTTCATCCTGTCTCTCCCACATTATTAAGAAAACTGAAACTAGCTACGGCAATCACAAGACTGTGGGCTAAAATAGAGGGTCAAAGTCAACCTGCCGGGATAAATCAAGCGATAGGGATTAGCATAAAAGTGGGGATTAGAATTTTTAACATTGTAGGAGATTGAGGCTTTGTAATCGGTCTGTTCCATGGGTGCGGGCTGTTGCAACTAATAGGGCCAGTCCTGCACTGGCCTCGCAGGCTGAGAATGCCAGGAGAAGCATGGGGGTTGATGAAAAGCAAGTCGAGTCGAGTTGAAGAGTTCATAAAGATAGTGCAATGTATAGCGATAGTATTATACCTTCTAAACATAAAAGAGCTGAGAGCAGATGGGTACGGTGAAATGCAAGGCCAGAGAGGCTTAGGATAAAAGCTGATGAAAAGGCGAAGTGAACGGGAGACATGTAGGCGATTATGGACTTTAACCATAAATTTTTGAGCCGAAATCAAATGTTTTGTTTATACTAATTGCCTATTCAGCCCATTCTAGTCCTCCTTGAATTCATTCATAGATCAGGCCTAGAGTGAGAACAATTAAAACTGTTGATGCCCAGAAAAATGTCAATAAGGGGGATATCAATTGATCACCTCAAGGTAGAGGAAGTAAAAGGGCAATTTCTAGATCAAATAGAAGAAATAAAATGGCCACTAGGAAGAATCGAAGAGAAAAAGGTAAACGGGCTGTTCCAATTGGGTCGAATCCGCATTCGTAGGGGGAAAGTTTTTCGTGGTCGGGTGTTATTTGGGACAGTCAAAAAGAAATAAGGGCTAAAATAATTGATAAGGCAGAGGTGATAATAATAATGGTAGTTAAAAGGTTCATTATCTTTCCTTGGATTTTAACCAAGACCGGGTGATTGGAAGTCACTTATACTAGTTTAATACTAGAAAGATTAAGATCCTCATCAGTAGATGGAGATGTAAAGGAATAGTCAGACAACGTCTACGAAATGTCAGTATCAAGCAGCTGCTTCGAACCCAAAGTGATGGTCGGATGTAAAATGGTAGCGCACTTGTCGCAATAAACAAACGGCTAAGAAAGAAGAGCCGATGATTACATGAAGGCCATGGAAGCCAGTAGCCACGAAGAAGGTAGAACCATAGACGCCATCGGCGATTGTAAAGGGGGCTTCATAATATTCTATAGCTTGGAGGAATGTGAAGTATAACCCGAGAAGGATTGTCAGGGTAAGGGATTGAATTGCTTGTTTTCGTTCACCCTCCATAATGCTGTGATGGGCTCATGTGACTGTAACTCCGGAAGCTAATAAGACTGCTGTGTTAAGAAGGGGGACTTCAAATGGGTCCAAGGTAGTAATCCCGGTAGGAGGTCATGCGCCCCCTAATTCAGGTGTGGGTGCAAGGCTCGAGTGGTAGAAAGCCCAGAAGAATCCAATGAAGAAGAAAACTTCGGAAGTAATAAATAAAATTATGCCGTATCGTAAGCCTTTTTGAACAGGAGGGGTGTGATGTCCTTGGTAAGTGCCTTCGCGGATAATGTCTCGTCACCATTGGATTATAGTTAATAAAAGAAGGATTAGGCCTAAAGATATTAGTGTTATAGAATTGAAGTGAAATCAAATTGCAAGACCGGATGTCATTAATAAAGCGGCAATTGCGCCTGTTAAGGGTCAAGGGCTTGGGTCAACTATGTGATATGCGTGTGCTTGATGGGCCATTAGGTGTTTTCTTGTAAATACAGGCTTAGTAGAAGGACGAAGACATAAGCTTGGATTATGGCTACTGCAACTTCAAGGAGTGTGAGTAAGACCAAAAGAACGGTTGTTAAAATGGCCACGGCAGGTATTAGTGGAAGAAGAACAAAAGCAGCAGTGGCGATTAGTTGAATTAAAAGATGGCCAGCTGTAAGGTTCGCGGTTAGTCGAACACCAAGGGCTAGTGGACGAATAAAAAGACTAATAGTCTCGATAATGATGAGAACAGGAATTAATAGGGTTGGTGTTCCTTCTGGCAGTAAGTGACCTAGAGATTCGGTTGGTTGATTTCATATTCCAATAATTACAGTTCCAAGCCAAAGAGGTAAGGCTAGGCCTATACTGAAAGAAAGTTGTGTGGTGGGTGTGAAGGTATATGGTAATAGGCCTAACATATTTAAAGTTATTAAATAAACTATTAGGGATATAAATAATAGAGCTCATTTATGTCCTCGTGTATTTAGGGGTGAAAGAAGTTGACTGGTTGTCCGAATTATGAACTGACATGATAAGGATAAAAGGCGATTGTTGAGTCAACGGGGAGCAGGTTTAGGATATAGAATTCATGGAATTGCAAGGGCGATAGCGATGAGTGGGATACTTAATAGTACGGGGCTAGCAAATTGATCAAAGAAGTTTAATGCCATGGTCAGGTTCAGGATTCTGTTAATGATTTTTCGGTACTTTTTAGGGCAGGCTCATTTGGGGAAATGTGGGCTATAATTTTAGGTGGGATAATTAATAAGAATACTAATCAAGAAAAAATTAAAATAGCAAGTCAAGGAGAGGGATTGAGTTGAGGCATGTTCACTAAGGGTGGTTGGTAGGCACCATTCTTTAGCTTAAAAGGCTAACGCTGTTTACCGTTTAGCTTCTTAGTGAGGCGTCTTTGATTATTAAGTAAGATCAGTTTTCGAAATGTTCAAGAGGGACTGCTTCTACTACAATTGGCATAAAACTGTGATTTGCACCGCAAATTTCAGAACATTGTCCGTAGTAAACGCCTGGTCGGGAAGCGATGAAGGCTGTTTGATTTAGTCGACCGGGGACTGCATCTAGTTTAATCCCTATAGACGGGATTGCTCAAGAATGTAATACATCTTCGGCGGTTACTATCACACGAATTGGAGAGTCAGTAGGAACTACTATTCGATTATCTGTTTCAAGGAGACGGAATTGTCCTGGGGTAAGGTCTTGTGTAGGAATTATGTATGCGTCAAATTCTAGGCTTTCGAAATCTGTATACTCGTAACTTCAGTATCACTGGTGACCAACTGCTTTAATGGTTAGATGGGGATCATTAATTTCATCTATGAGGTAAAGAATTCGTAGGGATGGAAGGGCGATTGAAATTAAAATAATTGCTGGGAGGACCGTTCAAATAATCTCGATTTCTTGGGAGTCGAGAATATTTTTATTAGATAGCTTAGTAGTTACTATGGCTACAATAATGTAAAGCACTAGAACGCTGATTAGGAAAACGATCATTAAGGCGTGATCATGGAAAGTAAGTAATTCTTCTATTACGGGCGAAGCTGCATCTTGAAATCCTAGTTGTGAGGGATGTGCCATTAAAAATAAGATACGCAGGGGTTTAACCTGCAATTTTGACTTGACAAGGCAGAGTAATATCATTTTACTAGTATCTTATGAAGAAAGTGACAGAGCGGTTATGTGGCTGGCTTGAAACTAGTATATGGGGGTTCAACTCCTCCCTTTCTCGATTATTTGGTTGTACTTGAACGAATGCAGGTTCCTCAAATGTATGATAAGGGGGAGGACAGCCGTGCAGTCATTCAACGTTAGTTGCAGCTAGTTCAATGGCTAATACTTCACGTTTAGCAGCAAAGGCTTCCCATAAAATAGAGAGGAATATTATTACAGCCATAAGTGACATTAATGAGCCAATAGATGAAATTGTATTTCAAAGTGTATAGGCATCTGGGTAATCTGAATATCGACGAGGTATTCCAGCCAGACCTAGGAAATGTTGTGGGAAGAAGGTTAGATTTACACCAATAAATATTACACCGAAATGAATTTTTGTTCATAGAGGATGAAGGGTATATCCTGTAAATAAAGGGAATCAATGAACAAAGCCGCCCATGATGGCAAAGACAGCACCCATGGAAAGAACATAGTGGAAATGTGCTACTACATAATATGTGTCGTGAAGAACGAAGTTTAAAGAAGAGTTGGCTAAAACAATACCTGTTAAGCCTCCTACTGTAAATAAGAAAATAAAGCCTAGTGCCCATAATATGGGTGTTTCTCATTTAATAGCAGCCCCGTGAAGTGTGGCTAGTCAGCTGAATACTTTTACTCCTGTAGGAATAGCAATAATTATTGTTGCAGATGTAAAGTAGGCACGGGTGTCTACATCCATGCCAACAGTAAACATGTGGTGGGCCCATACGATGAAACCTAGCAAGCCGATGGCTATCATAGCTCAGACTATTCCCATATAACCAAAGGGTTCCTTTTTACCAGAGTAGTAAGCAACAATGTGTGAAACTATTCCAAAGCCAGGAAGAATTAAAATATAAACTTCAGGATGGCCAAAAAATCAGAAGAGGTGTTGATAGAGAATAGGATCTCCCCCACCAGCAGGATCAAAGAAGGTGGTATTTAGATTCCGGTCTGTTAAAAGTATTGTAATACCAGCAGCTAGTACTGGAAGGGAAAGAAGGAGTAGTACAGCAGTAATTAGGACGGATCAAACGAATAAAGGTGTTTGATATTGAGAGATTGTAGGGGGTTTCATGTTAATAATTGTTGTAATAAAATTAATTGCACCCAAAATAGATGAGACCCCAGCTAAATGAAGAGAAAAGATAGTTAGATCAACGGAAGCCCCTGCATGAGCTAGATTGCTGGCTAAAGGGGGGTAAACGGTCCAACCGGTTCCCGCCCCTGCCTCAACTCCTGAGGAGGCAAGTAAAAGCAGGAAAGAAGGGGGTAATAGTCAGAAACTCATGTTGTTTATACGAGGGAATGCTATATCAGGAGCGCCGATTATCAAAGGAACTAATCAGTTTCCGAAGCCTCCGATTATAATTGGCATTACTATAAAGAAAATTATAACAAAAGCATGTGCTGTGACGATGACATTATAAATCTGGTCGTCACCTAAAAGAGCGCCTGGTTGGCTTAATTCTGCTCGAATGAGCAAACTTAAAGCGGTTCCTACTATTCCAGCTCAAGCACCAAAGACTAAGTAAAGGGTGCCGATATCTTTATGATTGGTCGAGAAAAATCAACGTGTGATTGCCACAGGTAGGATGGCTGAGTTTTAAGCGGTGGATTGTAGCCCCATAGACAGAGGTTTGATTCCTCTTCTTACCAAGTCCCGAGGTGTTTAGACATATTAGATTGCAAATCTTAAGAAGCAGGTTACCCCCTGCCGGGGCTTTCCCCGCCTTTTAGGCGAGGGCGGGGAAAGTAGATGGATGCTCGCTGGTTAGAGCGCTTAGCTGTTAACTAAGAATTTGTAGGATCGAGGCCTGCCTATCTAGTAAGGCTTTAGCTTAATTAAAGTGTCTGTTTTGCATGCAGGAGATGTGGGGTAATGTCCCGCAAGTCTTATCAGGGGCTGGGAGATTTTCACTCCCGCTTAGGGCTTTGAAGGCTCTTGGTCTAATGTTATCCTAAGCCCCTTAAAGCTTTAAGAGGGCCATGATTGCAGGGGTTAAGGGGAGAAGAGCGATTGTTATTAAAGTGGTTGTTGCTAAAGGAAGTGTTAGTTGATTTGAGTTGACTCGTCAAGGCGTTATGCCTGAGAGATTATTTGGTGAAAGAGTCAGGGTTATTGCATAGGAAAGGCGAAGGTAAAAATAAAGACTTAGTAAAGCTGATAGGGCAGCAAGTGTTGCAGTTGGAGCTAGTTCTTGTTTAGTGAGTTCTTGTAAAATAAATCATTTAGGTATAAAACCTGTAAGTGGGGGCAACCCTCCTAAAGATAATAAAATTAGAGGGGTTAAAGAAGTGAGAACAGGGGCTTTAGCTCAGGAAGTGGACAATGCATTAATTGTGGTTGCTTTATTTACTTTAAATGTTATGAAGGTTGAAAAAGTTATTGTAATGTAGATTAATAGGGCTAAGAGGGAAAGGGTGGGGGAGAAAGGAAGAATTAATATTATTCAACCAAGGTGGGCAATAGATGAGTAAGCTAAAATTTTTCGTAGCTGGGTTTGGTTTAAGCCCCCTCAGCCACCCACGAGTGTAGATAGGAGACCTAAAGAGACTAGGAGTATGGTGTTATCTGGCTGAATTTGAATGAGAAGGGCAAAGGGGGCAAGTTTTTGTCATGTTGATAAAACCAGGCCGGTGGTAAGATCAAGACCTTGAAGGACTTCTGGTAGTCAGGAGTGGGTTGGGGCGAGTCCAATTTTAAGTGCTAGAGCTAGAATAATTATGGTAATGGGAACTGGGTGAGATATCTGTTGAATGTTTCATTCCCCAGTGAGTCATGCATTTGTAGTGCTTGCAAACAATAGCATAGCAGCTGCAGTCGCTTGTGTTAGAAAATATTTAGTAGTAGCTTCAACTGCTCGGGGATGATGATGTTGAGCTATTAGGGGGAGAATAGCTATAGTATTGATTTCAAGGCCTATTCAGGCAAGAAGTCAATGAGTACTACCAAATGTGATTGTGGTTCCAAGACCTAGTCCCAGCAGTAGGATGGTTAGAATATAGGGGCTCATTAGTAAAGGAAGGGGTTTAACCTACATTTTTGGGGTATGGGCCCAAAAGCTTATTTAGCTGACTTTACTAGGAAGTGGTGTAGTGGAAGCACTAAGAGTTTTGATCTCTTCAGGTAGGGTTCAAGTCCCTTCTTTCTAAGGAGTTGGAGGGACTTTAACCCTCATGATTCACTACATCAAAGTGGTCCTTTACTTCAGGCACAGCTCCTGTTTATAGTTGTGGGGGGAGACCTGCAAAAGCGATTGGTAAAGCAAGATGTCAAATGACCAATGCTAGTGTAAGGGGCAGGAAATTTTTTCAGATAAGGTGCATTAATTGGTCGTATCGAAATCGAGGGTATGAAGCACGAACTCATAAAAACACTAATGAAAGGAGTGCGGCTTTAATTATTAAACTGGTAGTAGTGAACTCGGGAATAGAGGGGGTATGAGAAGCACCAAGAAATAGTACGGCTGAAAGGGTGTTCATAAGAAGAATATTAGCATACTCTGCTAGGAAGAAGAGGGCAAAAGGGCCGCCTGCATATTCTACATTAAAGCCGGATACTAATTCAGATTCACCTTCAGTGAGGTCGAAAGGTGCACGATTGGTTTCTGCTAGCGTAGAGATGTATCATATTGCGGCTAGGGGCCAGGCTGGAAGAATAAGTCAGATACTTTCTTGGGCTGTGCTAAAGGTTTGTAGGGTAAAACCCCCGGTAATAATAATTGCATTTAAAAGGATTAAACCAAGACTAACTTCGTAGGAAATGGTTTGAGCGACTGCACGTAGAGCCCCAATTAGGGCATATTTTGAGTTAGAGGCCCATCCTGAGCCTAAAATTGAGTACACTGCGAGGCTTGATAGGGCCAAAATAAACAAAATGCTTAAATTAAGGTCAGTAACTGGATAAGGCATAGGAATGGGGGCTCATAAAGTTAGGGCAAGAGTTAGAGCGAGTATGGGTGTAAAAAGGAATAGAATAGGTGAGGAAGTTGAAGGGCGAATTGGTTCTTTGATGAAAAGTTTAACACCATCGGCAATGGGTTGTAAGAGACCATATGGGCCAACAATATTAGGTCCTTTTCGAAGTTGTATATAGCCTAAAACTTTACGTTCAACTAAGGTCAGAAAAGCAACGGCTAGAAGGACCGGGACGATGTAGGCCAAAGGGTTAATAATGTGGGTAATAATAGTAGAGATCATAGTTAAGGAGAGGACTTGAACCTCTGTGGAAAGGGCTTAGGTCTTTAGCAATTACCGGGCTCTGCCACCTTAACATGCCATTTTCTTAGGCACAAGGAGCATGCCCTTGTGCCTAATTTAGTTGTTTTCATTAGGTAGGGGTGAGGCGTGCTTTAAGCATGGGCCTCTTCTTTTCGGTCCTTTCGTACTAGAAAAGAACATTTCATAGATAGAAACTGACCTGGATTACTCCGGTCTGAACTCAGATCACGTAGGACTTTAATCGTTGAACAAACGAACCCTTAATAGCGGCTGCACCATTAGGATGTCCTGATCCAACATCGAGGTCGTAAACCCTCTTGTCGATATGGGCTCTAAAAGAGGATTGCGCTGTTATCCCTAGGGTAACTCGGTCCATTGATCGGCATTGCCGGATCTGAAGGTCAGAATTTCTGTTAACTAGAGCTGTGGCTCTTGTTTTTAAGAATAGTATTCTCAGTCCATATGGGGGTTATTTATTTCCCCACGGTCGCCCCAACCAAAGACAATAGGGCAGGCTTCTTTTGGTTTATCCCTTTGTTGTGGGGTTTTTAACAAGATCTGCTTTGGTGTCTAAAGCTCCATAGGGTCTTCTCGTCTTATGTTATTATCCCCGCTTCTGCACGGAGAGATCAATTTCATTGACCTGAAAAAGGAGACAGTTAAGCCCTCGTTATGCCATTCATACAGGTCTTCATTTAAAAGACAAGTGATTACGCTACCTTTGCACGGTCAAAATACCGCGGCCGTTGAACATTTGTCACAGGGCAGGCGAGACCTCTTATTCATTGTCTGCAAGAGGCGATGTTTTTGGTAAACAGGCGAGGCTTATGTTTGCCGAGTTCCTTCTTTTTCTTTTAGTCTTTCCTAGTAAGCACACCTGTGTGGGGTTAACGGTATGTGTTTGGGGGTTTTTCTTGTTGTTTAATTTATACTCCACTTCCCTCTTTGCTTGGGGCCGAATAATGTTCGGTGGAAGGTCCGTTCTGATGTACACATGTGCGAGGAGAAAATCATGTTTTCTTATTACTCATATTAGCATGATCGCCCCCATGCGGGCATGGGGCGGCTTGGTATAATTAGAGGGGTGAAATAAATTATCGGAATTAAAGGGTTATATTAAATGTCTGAGCTTTAACGCTTTCTTTAGATGGCTGCTTTTAGGCCCACTAAAACATTTTGCCTTGAAAAAATGATTTTTACCCATCTTAAAAAGTTGTATCTTGATTTAAAGGGGCTGTACCCCCTTTAACTAACTCTTTCAGCTTCTTTAGAATCAGAATTAGCTGAGGCATTTTAGAAGGAAGAAACTGAAAGGCTGAACTTCTATTCAATTCCCAAGCAACCAGCTATAACTAAGTTCGGTAGGTCTATCACCCCTACTCTAAGTTCATCCCACTCTTTTGCCACAGAGACGGGTTGGCCCTATTAATAGGCTGACTTGGAGTAGCTCACTTAGTTTCGGGGAGGCAAACTAAAGTGCTCTTTGCTTGAAATTTTCTAGCTAAACCATGATGCAAAAGGTACGAGTACTAATCTCTGCTTTTTTAAACTTTACTGATTTGTTTCATTTCTCTTTCAGCATTCCCTTGCGGTACTTTCTCTATTGCTCTTTCTTCCCTTTTCTGTCGCCCATACTAAGGGGGAAAAATGGTTTGTTTATTGAAATTTAGTGAATTAGGGGGTATTAATATTGAATTGTTGTATTTAAATAAAAGGCTAGCTGTTAAGTAGTCAAAATGATCCGATTTGCACGGGTGTCTTCTCAGTGTAAGGGAGATGCTTTTCTATCTTAGCCACATTTTGATTAACCAAGTGCACCTTCCGGTACACTTACCATGTTACGACTTGCCTCCCCTTTGCAAATTTAAGTTATTAGTTATAGTTAGAAGGGAGCTTGGGGAGAGTGACGGGCGGTGTGTGCGCGCTTTAGGGCCAATTTCAGCAAAACACTCTATTTTTTGCTTACTGCTAAATCCTCCTTCAAATGTACGTTTCAGTACAATATTCGTATTTCCTATTTTAGGAAATGTAGCCCATTTTTTTCCCTCTCATACGCTACACCTCGGCCTGACGTTTTGGGTTATACCAATTTTGCTTACTATTAAGCCTTCACAGGGTAAGCTGACGACGGCGGTATATAGGCGGAAAGAACAAGAGAGGGTGAGGTTGAACGGGGATTATCGGTTCTAGAACAGGCTCCTCTAGGTGGATCTTAAGCACCGCCAAGTCCTTTGGGTTTTAAGCTGATGCTCGTAGTTCCCAGGCGGATAGTAAATGTAATGTACTATCAATGTTTAAGACCAGGCATAGTGGGGTATCTAATCCCAGTTTGTGCCCTGGCTTTCGTGGGTTCAGACAATTAAGGCTACTTTCGTGACGGAGCTTCATACTTTCGGATGCGTATAACAGCCTTGAAAGCGTTCGGCCTTAGTTCAATTTACCTCTTAACCACTCTTTACGCCGCGATTGTCAACTTGGGCCTCTCGTATAACCGCGGTGGCTGGCACGAGTTTTACCGGCCCTCTAAGCTTTAACTAAGTCAAGTTTTCACTTATTGCTTAATATTAATCACTGCTGAGTTCCCTTGAGGGTGTGGCTTAACAAGGTGTCGTGGGCTTAATGTATGTGCCTGATACCTGCTCCTTGTCTTCGGGAAGAAGACTGTAGGGCATTCTCACAGGGGTGCGGATACTTGCATGTGTAAGTTTAGCTAGAGTTGATAATAAAGTCAGGACCAAACCTTTGTGCTTACGGAGCTTTTTAGGGCTCATCTTAACGTCTTCAAGGTTATGCTTTAATTAAGCTACGTTAGC